AATAAGATGCCTGAACTAATAGGACTATTTTGATAGAATAGAATATGTATATTTATACTCTTATTATACTTAATGGATTTAAACCATCCCTTGAAAAATCAAAATTTCCTGTGCATCTATACACTTGAGTATATTTATATAGAAAGGTAAGCTAATTTTAAGCTACCAGGTTCATACCCTGTTTATAGAAGTAATCCTTCTCCTCTCTAATTAAAAAAAGTAGATGATTATTTACTATATTATTAATTTTTAGAACAATAATTACAGTATCTGCCAATAATTGAATTAGAATATGAATTGGATTAGAATTAAATATAATATCTTTTGTACCTTTAATATTAAATAAAATTAATAAATCTAGATCTGAAGCAGCTATAATTTATTTTTTAGTCCAAAGTGTAAGTAGTATTCTTATACTAATAATAGTATTAATTAATATATTTAAAATTATAAATAAAAGATATTTGATCAATTCTATTATTAGTATAAGAATTATAATTAAATTAGGAGCTGCCCCATTTCATATATGATTACCAAAAATTATATCCAATATAGGATGAAAAAATTGTATAATCTTAATAACATGACAAAAAATTGCCCCATTATTATTATTAAGAAATATTAATAATAATATAATTATTAATGTATCAATTATTTGATCAATTATAATTGGAGGTTTAGGAGGAATTAATCAAACATCCTTACGAAAAATAATAGGATATTCATCAATTAATCATTTAGGATGGCTACTAGCAATTAATAAATCTATAAATTTATGAATAATTTATATAATAATTTATAGAATAATAATTATATCAATTTGCAAAATATTTTCAATTTATAAAATTTATTTTATTAATCAAATAAGAAATATTAATATAAATAATACAGAAAAAATAGGGTTATCTATTATAATATTAAGAATAGGAGGATTACCACCCTTTATTGGATTTTTACCAAAATGAATTACAATCCAAAGAATAATCAATCAACAAGAATATTTTTTAGTATTTATTATAATTATATTTAGATTAATTCCATTAATGTATTATTTACGAATTATAATTAATATATTTTTATCATTTAACATTTCTAATAAATGATCCTATAATTATAGATATAATTACTCTATACTAATAATTATAATTATTAATATAAGTTTACCATTAATTATAATTATAGATATTCTATAATTAATAATATTACCATACAATAAAAGTTTTAAGTTAAATTAAACTATTAACCTTCAAAGTTTAAAATACATATTATGTGTAAGCTTTAGATTCTATAATCTACTTTAGAATTGCAGTCTAATATCATATTAATTATTGACTATAAAGCCTAATATAATAGAGGGTTTATAATAACCATAAATAAATTTACAATTTATCACCTATAATTCAGTCACCCTATTTTTGAATAAATGATTATATTCAACTAACCATAAAGATATTGGAACTTTATATTTCTTATTTGGAATATGATCAGGAATAGTAGGATCCGCCATAAGATTAATTATTCGTATTGAATTAGGACAACCCGGAAGATTTATTGGAGATGACCAAATTTATAATGTTGTAGTTACAGCACATGCCTTTGTTATAATTTTCTTTATAGTTATACCAATTATAATTGGAGGTTTCGGAAACTGATTAGTACCTTTAATAATTGGAGCCCCTGATATAGCATTCCCTCGAATAAATAATATAAGATTTTGATTATTACCCCCTTCATTAACATTATTAATAGTAAGAAGATTAGCAGAATCTGGGGCTGGAACTGGTTGAACAGTTTATCCCCCTTTATCAAGTAATTTATCCCATAGAGGAGCATCAGTTGATTTAGCTATTTTCTCATTACATTTAGCAGGTGTTTCATCAATTTTAGGTGCAGTAAATTTCATTTCAACAATTATAAATATACGTCCAGCTGGAATAACCCCAGAACGAATCCCATTATTTGTATGATCAGTAGGAATTACAGCACTATTACTATTATTATCACTACCAGTACTAGCCGGTGCTATTACCATACTATTAACTGACCGTAATTTTAATACATCATTTTTTGATCCTTCAGGAGGAGGGGATCCAATTTTATATCAACATTTATTCTGATTCTTTGGGCATCCAGAAGTATACATTTTAATTTTACCAGGATTTGGATTAATTTCACATATTATTAGACAAGAAAGAGGAAAAAATGAAACCTTTGGAACAATTGGAATAATTTACGCAATATTAGCTATTGGTATTTTAGGATTTATTGTTTGAGCACATCACATGTTCACTGTAGGAATAGACGTTGATACACGAGCATACTTTACATCTGCAACCATAATCATCGCTGTTCCAACAGGAATTAAAATTTTCAGATGATTAGCAACATTACATGGAATAAAAATAAATTATTCCCCCTCAATATTATGAGCCCTAGGATTTGTGTTTCTGTTTACAATCGGTGGATTAACAGGAGTAATTTTAGCTAATTCATCAATCGATATTATTTTACATGATACTTATTATGTAGTAGCCCATTTTCATTATGTATTATCTATAGGAGCCGTATTCGCTATTATGGGAAGATTCATTCAATGATTTCCCTTATTTACAGGATTAACAATAAATCCAAAATGATTAAAAATTCAATTCATTACAATATTTATAGGAGTAAACATCACATTTTTCCCACAACACTTTTTAGGATTAAGAGGAATACCCCGACGATATTCTGATTATCCAGATAGATATACTGGATGAAATATTATTTCATCAATTGGAAGAATTATATCAATAATTAGAATTATTATATTTATTATAATTTTATGAGATAGAATTATTTCAAAACGAATTAATATATTTAATGAAAATATAACAACAAGAATTGAATGATTACAAAAAACACCACCATCTGAACATTCATATAACGAAATTCCTATTATAACATCAAATTTCTAATATGGCAGATTAGTGCAATGAATTTAAGATTCATAAATAAAGAAATTTAATTCTTTTATTAGAAATAGCGACATGAGGAAATATTATAATTCAAGATGCAAACTCTTCATTAATAGAACAATTAACATTTTTCCATGACCATACAATTATAATTCTATCAATAATTACAATTATAGTAATTTATATTATAATAATACTTACAAAAAATACTATAATTAACCGATATTTATTAGAAGGTCAAACAATTGAATTAATCTGAACTATATTACCAGCAATTACATTAATTTTTATCGCATTACCATCTCTACGTTTATTATATATAATTGATGAAATTAATAATCCCTCAATTACATTAAAAGTAATTGGACATCAATGATACTGAAGATATGAATATTCAGATTTTAGAGATAATGAATTCGACTCTTATATAAAACCAACTAATGAGTTAAATTCTTGAGAAATACGATTATTAGAAGTAGATAATCGAACAGTATTACCTATAAATACACAAACACGAGTAATAGTAACAGCAGCAGATGTTTTACATTCATGAGCAATCCCAGCCCTGGGAATTAAAATCGACGCTGTACCAGGTCGATTAAATCAAGGATCTATTAACATTAATCGACCTGGATTAATATATGGTCAATGTTCAGAAATTTGTGGTGCAAATCATAGATTTATACCTATTGTAATTGAAAGAACAACAACAGAACAATTCCTTAAATGAATTAATTCAATTTCATTAAGTGGCTGAAATTTTTAAGCATTGGTCTCTTAAACCAAAATATAGTAATTTAAATCTACTCTTAATGATTAAAGATTTAGTTTAATAATTAAAACATTAATTTGTCAAATTAAAGATATTTAATTTAATAATAATCTTTATTGCCTCAAATAGCACCTTTATGATGAGAAACATTATATATAATATTTATTATATCATTCATAATAGTTAACATTATAATATATTTTACAATTAAAAATGATTTTAAAAGAAAAAAAAAAGAAAAAAAAATATTTATTAATATAAACTGAACATGATAACAAATTTATTTTCCACATTTGACCCAGCAACATCAATTAATTATTCAATAAATTGAATAAGAACATTTTTAATTTTTATTTTAATCCCTTATCCTTTCTGAATCATACCTAATCGAGTAATAATTATATTTAATAATGTAACAAAAAAATTACATTTAGAATTTAAGTTATTATTAGGAGAAAAATCAAATGGAATAACATTAATAACAGTATCTCTATTTATTTTTATTTTTACAAATAATTTTTTAGGATTAATACCATATATTTTTACTAGTTCTAGACATTTAACATTTTCATTAACAATAGCATTACCTTTATGATTAAGAATAATAATTTTCGGATGATTTAAAAAATCAAATTATATATTTGCACATTTAGTACCAATAGGAACTCCTAATATTTTAATACCTTTTATAGTACTAATTGAAACAATTAGAAACATCATCCGACCTGGAAGATTAGCTGTACGATTAACAGCAAATATAATTGCAGGACATTTATTAATAAGTTTACTAGGAAATAAATCTGTAGATACTAAAAATATTATATTATTATTAATTATATCAATCCAAATTATATTAATAATATTTGAAGCTGCAGTAGCCATTATTCAAGCTTATGTATTCTCCGTATTAACTACTTTATATTCTAGAGAAGTAATCCATTAATTATATATGAAAATAAATAAAAATCACCCTTATCATTTAGTAGATTACAGACCATGACCATTAACAGGATCAATTGGGGCAATAACATTAACTTCTGGAATAATTTTATGATTTCATAAAAATGAAATATATTTATTTTATATAGGATTATTAATTTTACTATTAACAATAATTCAATGATGACGTGATATTATCCGAGAATCTACATTCCAAGGACACCATACAATTAAAGTTACAAATGGTTTAAAACTTGGAATAATTTTATTTATTATTTCAGAGGTATTCTTCTTTATTTCATTCTTCTGAAGATTTTTCCATAGAAGATTAGCACCTACAGTAGAAATTGGGATAATATGACCTCCAAAAGGAATTAAAACATTTAATCCTATAGAGATTCCATTATTAAATACAATAATCCTATTATGTTCAGGAATAACAGTAACATGAGCTCATCACAGATTAATAAGAAATAAATATAGAGAAAGAACAAAAAGTTTAACATTTACAGTAATACTAGGAATTTACTTTACCATTCTACAAGCCTATGAATATCAAGAAGCTAGATTTTGTATTAGAGACTCAATTTATGGATCCTGCTTCTTCATAGCAACAGGATTCCATGGAATACATGTAATTATTGGAACCATTTTTCTAGGAGTATGTTTAATACGACATATTAAATGTCACTTTTCCATAAATCACCATTTTGGATTTGAAGCTGCAGCATGATATTGACACTTCGTTGATGTAGTATGATTATTCCTATACATTACAATTTACTGATGAGGAAGATAATAAATTTCCATTAAAATTATCCCTTTAGTATAATAATTATATTTGACTTCCAATCAAAAGATCTTAAAATTAAGAAGGGATAATATATGTAAGTATTTGATCAATTGGAGTTTCTATTATAGTATCTGTCATATTAATAATAATATGTTTATTTATTTCAAAAACATCAAAAAAAGATCGAGAAAAAATATCCCCATTTGAATGTGGATTTGACCCAAAAAGATCTGCACGAACACCTTTTTCAATTCAATTTTTCTTAATCGCTGTATTATTTTTAATTTTTGATATCGAAATCGCAATTATATTACCAATCATTATTACTATAAAATGAAGATTAACCAGAACATGAATCCTCACAATTATAATATTTATTATTATCCTTATTATTGGATTATATCATGAATGAAATAATGGAGTATTAGAATGAGCTAAATGGGGTTGTAGTTTAATTTATAAAACATTTAATTTGCAATTAAGAAATATTTTAATAAAAATCTACCTCAAATAATAAATTAAGATAATGAAGTAAAAATTACATTTAGTTTCGACCTAAAATTAGGATATTATATCCCTTATCTAATAATTAATTGAAGCCAAAATAGAGGCCTTCCATTGTTAATGGGAATATTGACTTTAATGTCCAATTAAAAGAGAATGAAGAAATCTAAAAGAAGCTGCTAACTATCTTTTAAAGCGGTTAAAATCCGTTTTTCTCTTAATTTATATAGTTTAAAAATTATTAAAACCCCTTATTTTCAATAAGGAAATAAGATAAATCTTTATAAATATTATTTTTAATACTTAGAAGATAAAATAATCTATAATAATTTCTTCAAAATTAAGCTTTAAAATTTAAGCTATCTAAGTTAAAATAAATTTAAATTATTAATATAAAAATAATTAAAAAAATAAAACTAATAAGATAAAATTTAATATTATTAATTTGATATAAAGAATATAAAGAACTCAAATAATATAAAAATTTCACTAAAGAATTAGAAATAATATATTCACCCCAACCAGAATCTATAAAAAGAGCACTTATCTTAGAAATATTAATCACCTGATTATTAATTATATAAGTTCTAAAGCTAGGTATAAATCATATATTACCTAAAAATTCAATAAAATAAATATTAGATAAACCAAAAATATTATCCATAATAAATAAAAAGGATAATCTATATCCCAACCAAGCACCTAAAAATACAAAAATTAATGGAAGTAATTTTAAAAATAAAGGAAAACATAAAAAAATAGGATAAGGAAAAATTAATCATATTAAAACTCTTCCCCCTAAAATAGATATAACAGTTAAAAGAATTAAAGATATTATTATAATAGAATCTTCAATATACCCTAGATTTGAAAATAAACCATTAAATCCTCTAAAACAAAAATAAATTAAACGTAAACTATAACAGACTGTTAAACCAATTGATATATAAAATAAAATAAAAATAAAAATATTATAATAATTAAAACTTAAATATTCCAAAACTAAATCTTTACTATAAAATCCTGATAAAAAAGGGAACCCACATAAAGATAAATTAGAAATACAAAAGCAAGAACAAGTAAAAGGAATACAATTAACTAAATTACCTATATAGCGAATATCCTGAGAATCATTTATACAATGAATAATTAAACCAGCACATAAAAATATTAAAGCTTTAAAAAAAGCATGAGTTAATATATGAAAATATGAACAAACATGATAACCTATAAATAAAATTCTTATTATTAAACCTAATTGACTTAAAGTCGATAAAGCAATAATCTTCTTCAAATCATATTCAAAATTAGCAGCTAACCCTGATATAAATATAGTCAAACAAGAAATTAACAAAAATAAATTTAAAGATGAAAAAGTTAAAAGATCAAAAAAACGAATTAATAAATAAACCCCTGCAGTAACTAAAGTAGAAGAATGAACTAAAGAAGAGACAGGAGTAGGAGCTGCTATAGCAGCTGGTAATCATGAAGAAAAAGGAATCTGAGCACTTTTAGTAAAAGCTGCTAAAATTATCAACAATATTAATCATAAAGAAGTATTTAAATCCAAAAAATTTAAATAATAAATATAATTTCAACTACCCATATTAAATAATCAAGCAATCCCAAGTAAAATAGAAACATCCCCAATACGATTACTTAAAATAGTCAATATTCCAGCATTATAAGAATTACTATTTTGATAATAAATAACTAAACAATATGATACTAAACCAAGACCATCCCACCCCAATAAAATTCTAATTAAATTGGGTCTAATAATAAGAAATATTATAGATATAACAAATAACAAAACAATATATAAAAATCGCACTTTAAATAAATCATGATATATATAAGAAGAACTATATAAAATCACTATTGATGAAATTAATATAACTCTACCTATAAAAATAAGAGATATCCAATCCAAATAAATAGATATGGATAAAGATGAGGTATTTAAAGTAATAATTTCTCAATCCAATAATAAAGAATAGGAGTTAGATAAAAAACATAATCCATAAAAAGATAAAACAAATCCTATAAATAATAAAATCAAAGATCAATAAAAATATAAATTAATAATGGATTTAGAGAAAAACTTTCACCAATAATACCACAAATTATTATTCTAAAATTATTAAACTATCATAAATCCTTAAATAAATAAAGAAAATACATCAAATTTTAAAATTATAAAATTTAACGGAATAAAATGAAAAATAATTAATATATACTCACGAATATTAATAGAAGTTAAAAGAGTTAAACCTCTATATAAATAACCATGTTGAGTTATAGAAAATAAATAAATTCTATAACAACATCTTATAAAAGATAAGAATGCTAAAAAAATAAAAGTTATATTATCTCAAGATATAATTGAATTAATTAAATAAATTTCACCTAATAAATTTAAAGAAGGGGGAGATGATATATTATTAGAACATAAAAGAAACCAAAATATAGTAAGACTAGGTATTCTTAATATATAACCTTTATTAATAAATAATCTACGTCTATGTCTACGTTCATAAATAATATTAGCCAAACAAAAAAGAGCAGAAGAACAAAACCCATGACCAATTATTATAATTAAAGAACCAACAAATCCGTAATAATTATATCTTATAATACCACAAATTACTAAAGATATATGAGCAACAGAAGAATAAGCAATAATAGATTTAATATCAACCTGAAACAAGCATAATAATCTAACCATTAAAGCACCTCATAAACTCAAACTAAACCAAATATATCTATAATTAATAGAGAAAGAACCAATAAATAAATAAATACGAATTAAACCATAACCCCCTAATTTTAATAAAATAGCTGCTAAAATTATAGAGCCAGAAACAGGAGCCTCAACATGAGCCTTTGGTAATCAAAAATGAAAGAAAGGAATAGGTATTTTAAATAAAAATGCTATAATTAATGAAATATATAAATAAAAATTATAATGATCCAAAAGAATTAGCCAAAAATCTAATGAAAGAACCATATAATAAATATAAAAAATACTTAATAATAAAGGTAGAGAAGCAAACAAAGTATAAAAAAGTAAATAATAACCAGCATAAATACGTTCTGGCTGATATCCCCACCCAAAGATCAAAAAAAGGGTGGGAATTAAAGATATTTCAAAAAATAAGTAAAAATAAAATAAATTTAAAGATGAAAAAGTTAAAATTATTGACATCATTATAAAAAGCATAATTAAATTAAATTCAATTAATTTATCTTTAAATAAATAAATCCTATATCTAGCTATTATTATTAAAAAAATAATAAAGTATGTCAATCTTACTAAAGAATAAGAAAAAATATCTAAACCAAATCCTCCACTAGAAGAAATAAAATTATAAAAATAATTAAAAAATGAAAAAATGAAACAGCTAAATATAAAAACATGAGTTAATAATCAATAATTATTTAATAAAGGGATTAAAAAAAAAAGAAGAAGTATATATTTTATCATGATAAAACAGATATTCTAGATAAATAATCATTACCTTGATTACGAATTAAACTTACTAATAATGACAAACCCAAAGCCCCTTCACAAACTGTAAAAACCAGAAATATTAAAGAAAAATATATTTCATAACCATATATAAATAAAACTATAAATAATGATAAAAAAACACATAAAACTATAAATTCTAAACTTAATAAAGAAAGTAAAAGATGTTTACGAGTAGAACAAAAAACAACTATTCCACTAAATAAACTAAACAAAATAAAATATTCTAATATAATAAGTTTTAATAGTTTAATATAAAAACAATGATTTTGTAAATCATAATTAGGAAATAACCTTTAAAACTTCAGTAAAAAGTAAGAAACTTATCTTTAATCTCCAAAATTAATATTTTAATAAACTATTTACTGAATTGAATTTATTAATAACAATAATAATTACATTATCAATTAGTTTAATAATAATAAATCATCCCTTAAGAATAGGGTTAATCCTAATTATACAAACAATAATTGTATCAATAATTATTGGATATATAATAGAAACATTCTTCTTCTCATATATTATCATTATCATTATAATAAGAGGAATACTAGTATTATTTATTTACATAGCAAGAGTAGCTTCAAATGAAAAATTTAATTTATCTATAAAATTAATAATTATATTATCTCCTATTATAATACTATCAATAATTATTCTAAGAAAATATAATATTAATTATTATAATATAGAAAGAAATAATGAAATTATTAGATTAATTAAAATATTCAACTCAATTACAGCACAATTAACTATAATCATAATTCTATATTTACTATTAACAATAATTGTAGTTTCTAATATTGCAAAAGTAACTGAAGGGCCTTTACGAATAAAAAATTATGAATAAACCTTTACGAAAAACTCACCCATTATTTAAAATTATTAATAGATCTTTAATTGACTTACCATCACCATCATCAATTTCATTATGATGAAATTTTGGCTCTCTATTAAGAGTATGTTTAATAATTCAATTAATTAGAGGAATTTTCCTAGCAATACATTACACCGCAAATATTGAATTAGCTTTCAATAGAGTAATACATATTTGCCGAGACGTAAATAATGGATGATTAATACGACATACACATGCAAATGGAGCTTCCTTATTCTTTATTTGCTTATATTTACATATTGGACGAGGTTTATATTACGGATCATATAAATTAAAAATAACTTGATCAATTGGAGTTTTACTTCTTTTATTAATTATAGGAACCGCATTTTTAGGTTATGTATTACCTTGAGGGCAAATATCATTATGAGGAGCTACAGTAATTACTAACCTATTATCAGCAGTACCTTATTTAGGAAAAAGATTAGTAATATGATTATGAGGTGGATTTTCCGTAGATAATGCAACATTAACACGATTCTTTACATTACATTTTTTATTACCTTTCATTATTTCAGCTATAGTAATTATTCATTTATTATTTTTACATCAAACAGGAAGAAATAATCCATTAGGATTAAATTCTAATTATGATAAATCACCTTTACACCCATATTTCTCTATTAAAGATTTAATAGGAATAGTAATTATATTATTTATATTTTCAATATTAATTCTATTAGAACCCCGACTATTAGGAGATCCTGAAAATTTTATTCCAGCAAACCCATTAGTAACTCCTGTACATATTCAACCAGAATGATATTTTCTATTTGCATACGCAATTTTACGATCAATTCCTAATAAATTAGGAGGAGTAATTGCTATATTAATATCAATTGTAATTATCATAATACCTATAATAATTAATAAAAGAAAATTTCAAGGTAATACATTTTATCCTTTAAGAAAAAGAATATTTTGAATAATAGTAACTATCATTTTATTATTAACATGAATTGGAGCTCGTCCAGCAGAAGAACCTTATATTATAACAGGACAAGTAATAACTATCATTTATTTTATATATTTCATAATAAATCCTTTAATAATAAAAATATGAGATAAATTACTTAATAAATAATATTTAAGTTAATAAGTTTTAGATAAACTTATACTTTGAAAGTATATAAAGAAAGTTAAATTCTTTCATTAACTTATATAATACTTAAATTAATGAATCAAAAATTAAATAATTATATAAATAATTAAACCTAAGTAAAAAATAAATAAATTTAATGCTAAAGGTAAAAACAACTTTCATGTTAAATACATTAATTTATCATAACGAAAACGAGGTAATACTCCTCGAACTCAAATAAATCAGAAAATAATCAAAACTAATTTAAAATAAAATAATAAAGATCAAATATCACAACCCAAAAATATAATAACTGTTATTAAACTTATAAAAATGATATTTATATATTCAGATAAAAAAATAAAAGCAAAACTTCCTCTTCTATATTCAACATTAAATCCTCTAACAAGCTCTCTCTCACCTTCCGCAAAATCAAAGGGTGAACGATTAGTCTCAGCCAAACAAGAAGATATCCAACAAAAAAATAAAGGTAAACTAATAAAAATAAACCAAATCATTTCCTGATAATACATAAAATCTAATAAATTATATCTATAAACAAAAATAATTATACATAATATAATTAACATCATTCTAACTTCATAAGAAATAACTTGAGCAACAGAACGAAGACTACCTAATAAAGCATAATTTGAATTAGAAGATCAACCTGAAAGTATAATACCATAAACACTTATACCAGTACAAACCATAAAAAATAAAATACCATAATTAAAATTATAAACATTAAATAAAAAAGGAAATAATAATCATAATGTAAAAGATAAAATTAATAGAAACATTGGAGAAATATAATAAATTAAAGTATTAAATTTTACAAGAAAAGTTTGTTCCTTAAAAAATAATTTAATTCCATCAGAAAAAGGTTGTAATAAACCAACCAAACCTAATTTATTAGGACCTTTACGAATCTGAATATAACCCAAAACCTTACGTTCTAATAAAGTTACAAAAGAAACACAAATCAAGACACAAATAAGTATTAATAAATAAATTAACAAAAACAATACTACTTGTAATTTAAAATTACATTTATAAATTCTAAATTTACTGCACTAATCTGCCAAAGTAGTTTAAAATTATTCAATAAATAACAAATAATTTGCTGTAAAAGGTCCTTTCGTACTAATTTACAGATTAATTATAAAAAGATAGAAACCGACCTGGCTCACGCCGGTCTGAACTCAGATCATGTAAAAATTTAAAGGTCGAACAGACCTAGAAATTAAGCTTCTGCACTTAAATCTTATTTTAATCCAACATCGAGGTCGCAAACTCCTCTATCGATAAGAACTCTCCAGAAAAATAACGCTGTTATCCCTAAGGTAATTTAATCTATATATCCTAAAATAAAGGATCCTTAAAATATCAATAAATAAAACATTATTATAAGAGTTTAAAAAATCTCACTGTCACCCCAACAAAATTTTATCCATAATAATTAATATATATTACACCAAATATTAAAAATTACAAATAAAATAAAATTCTATAGGGTCTTCTCGTCCCATTTAAAAATTTAAGCTTTTTAACTTAAAAATTAAATTCAATTAATTGTATAAAGAAAGAAATTCCCTCATCAAACCATTCATACAAGCCTCCAATTAAAAGACAAATGATTATGCTACCTTCGCACAGTCAAAATACTGCGGCTATTTAATTTTATAAATCATTGAGCAGGTTAGACTTAATATAATTAACATTAAGACATGTTTTTGTTAAACAGGTGAAGAATTAATTTGCCGAATTACTATATACAAATTCACAAAATTTACTAATTCCATCATTATATCTTATAATATAAAAATAATTAAAAACTCTTAATATAAAATTAAATTTAAAAAAAATAAATAATAAATAAAGCATTATTATAACAAAATAAATAATAGAAATTTCTAATCCTATAAAACTTTAATACATATAATAAATTATAAAAAAATCTTAGAGCTTATCCCCTAAAATTTTAGATTAATATAAAAAACAACAAAAATAAATTGATCAATTGGAGTTTAGTATTAATCCTGAATTAAATTCAACTATTAAGAAACCAGATAACTAAAAATGAATAGCATATAACCCCTATTATTAATTTATTAATAATTTTTAAACATTAAATAACAAATAATAATATCTCTTCTAGATTCGGGAATTTTAAATAATAAATAAACAAATATTGATAAACCCTGATACAAAAGGTACAAATAAATAAATTCTACTTATAAATTATTAATAAATTTAACCTTCACAGTAAAATTAACTATAAATAAAAAATATTAATTCTTTAAAAAATACTAAAAATAAAGTTACTTCTATAAAATTAATAAGAAATTAATATAAAATTAAAATATGAATAAATCAAACCAAATTGAATTGCACAATTAAATCTTTAATGTAAATAAAAATTGATTCTAAATCATGATTTGTATAATTCCAGCTCCATCTTCCGATAGAACTACTTTGTTACGACTTATCTCATCTTATAATGAGAGCGACGGGCGATGTGTACTTAACCAAGAACATATATCATAGATAATATATTTTATCAATTACAATTAAATCCAATTTCATAAATTAAATAAATAAATATTAATTCAATAATTAAAACTTAAATGTAACCCATTTCAAACCTTTAAATTAGCTGCACCTTGACCTGACATAAATTTTTAAAAAAATTAAAGAGAATTATTCTAATAAAACACTCAATCAGACAGAGATATACAAACTTTAAATTTTAAAATTTAATTAAAGGTAAAATTCATCGTGGATCATCGATTACAGAACAGGTTCCTCTAAAATGATTTAAGTTACCGTCAAATTCTTTCAATTTAAAGATCTTAACTAATAATACTAAGATAAACATTTACATTCCAAATAATAGGGTATCTAATCCTAGTTTAAAATAAGAATTTCTTATAATTAAATATATAACCAAACATTAAATATAAATTTTAAATTTCACCTAAAAAATTAAATTTAATAATCAAGAATTTATATAAATAATAATTAACCTAATAATAATAATTTTAACTAATTGTATAACCGCAGCTGCTGGCACAATTTTAGCTAGTTATTTTATAATTAACTATGTCCTAAATTATTAAATAAACCATAAAAATAAAAACTGCGAATCTATTCATTAAAAGTTAAAATTACTATTTAAATAATTTTAACAACACTTATCACGCAAAAACTTACATATTTAAAAATTATCATAAAAATATTTTTAAAACCAGAATCAAATTTATATTATATTTATATAAATTGTAAGTATTTGATCAATTTGGTACTGTATAGAGTATTCCCTCGCATAGCTCGGTATACTCCTGGTCCATAGTTCCTCTGGACTGAATTCGGATACTATAATATACTATTCCATAGTAACCATGAATTCCATATGACAGATACTAATCGTTATCTAATTCCTAACTCACATTTAGTTCGTTACAATATCTAACTGTTATATCTATTTATAAGATATAATTTATTATATGTGTCTATGACTTATTCAGATTCTAATCACCAGTATTAGCATAAATACTAAACTCCAATTGATCAAATACTTACATATAGATTATCCCCCCAGACAGACGGCCCTCCGGATCCCTCCCGGCCCTTTATATATCAATCACGAATCCACAACATTTAAAATTCCCCTAAATTAAATATCATTTCTTCCTTTCATTATAAAGAGAATAGATTTTCCAATTAGTATATACTGGCACAACACTTTATTTATACTTACCAATATAAACAACAATCCATAATAAAGATTATTTATCTAATTATTTAATTAACATAATAATATGGAATCCATAAAAAGATTACTTACCTAAATTATTTCATAATATTTAATTAACATAATAAACAACAATCCATAATAAAGATTATTTATCTAATTATTTAATTAACATAATAATATGGAATTCATAAAAAGATTAATTACCTAAATTATTATATATTTATATGTAATACCTATAAAAATAAATGTTCCTAAAAATAAAAATATCAAAATATATAAATAATATAATTATAAAATCCCCATTATAATTATTAATTATTTCATAATATTTAATTAACATAATAATATGGAATTCATAAAAAGATTACTTACCTAAATTATTTCATAATATTTAATTAACATAATAATATGGATAATATGGAATCCATAAAAAGATTAGTTACCTAAATTATTTCATAATATTTAATTAACATAATAATATGGAATCCATAAAAAGATTAGTTACCTA